CTTGGATAAACAAGATTCATGGTATACTTCTGAAGATTAATTCTCACAAATTTGAGCAAACAATAAAAAAATTTAATATAAAATCTTTGTCAATAGATAAAAAACTTTCTTTTTTTTCAGAACCCCAAGAAGAAAAAATTCATTCAGAAGAAGAAATAAAAATTTTCAAATTTTTATTTGATGTCGTTATAACTGATAACAATGATCAAACTCTTATAAAAAATTTTATTGATTTCCATGAAATCAATAAAAAAGTTCCTCGATGGTCATACAAATTAACAAGTGAGTTGGAAGAATTGGAAGGCGAAACTGAAGAAAATGTACCAACGGAGCCTGGAATTCGTTCAAGAAAAGCAAAACGTGTAGTGGTTTTTACTGATAAAGAGCCGCATAACGAGATTTATACTCATCTCAAAGATAATAAAAATTCTGATCAAAAAGATGAAATGGCTTTGATCCGTTATTCACAACAATCTGATTTTCGTCGAGAGATAATTAAAGGATCCATGCGTTCCCAAAGGCGTAAAACTTTTATTTGGGAATTTTTTCAAGCAAAAGTACATTCCCCCCTTTTTTTTGATAGAATAGATAAACTTTTTTTTTTTTCATTTGATATATGGGGGCTAAAAAAAAAAATTCTTAGAAATTTCATGTGGAAAAACAAAAAAAAAAAATTTGATAAAAAAGAAGAAGAACAATCAAAAATAGAAGAAAAAAGACGGATAGAAATTGCAGAAACTTGGGATAGCTTCCTATTTGCTCAAATAATAAGAGGTTCTCTCTTAGTAACTCAATCTATTCTTAGAAAATATATTATATTACCTTTATTGATAATAATTAAAAATAGCATCCGTCTGTTATTATTTCAATTTCCCGAGTGGTCTGAGGATTTAAAGGATTGGAAACGTGAAATGCATGTTAAATGTACTTATAATGGGGTTCAACTATCCGAAACAGAATTTCCAAGAAACTGGTTAACGGATGGTATTCAAATAAAAATCCTATTTCCTTTTTATCTTAAACCTTGGCATAAATATAAATTTCAACCATCTCAGAAGGCTCGACTAAAAAAAACAAAAGACAAAGGAGAAAAAAATGATTTTTGTTTTTTAACAGTTTGGGGAATGGAAACTGAACTACCGTTTGGTTCTGCCAAAAAAAAGCCTTCTTTTTTTGAACCTATTTCTAAAGAATTAAAAAAAAGAATCAAAAAATCCACAACTAAGTCTTTTCTGGTTTTAAGGATTTTCAAAGAAAGAGCAACAATTTTCCTAAAAGTCGCAAAAGAAATTAAAAACTGGATTATGAAAAACTTATTTTTCCTAAAAGGAAAAATAAAAAACCTTTCAAAACGAAATATAATTCCATTATTTGGCCTGCGAGAAATATATGAATTAAATGAAACTAAAAAAGATTCAATAATGAGTAATCAGATGATTCATGAAATATCTGTTCAAAAAAAATCCATGGAGTGGACAAATTCTTCACTCAGCGAAAACAAAATAAAAAATTTTATTGATAGAATAAAGACAATCAGAAATCAAACAGAAGAAATTTCAAAAGAAAAAGAAAACCTAACTAATAGTTGTAACAAACCGCGTTATGATTCTAAAATAATTGAGTCATCAAAAAAAAGTTTGCAGACATTCAAAAGAAAAAATACCCGATTAATTCGTAAATCTGTTTTTTTTATAAAATTTTGCATTGAACAACTGTCTATAGCTATTTTTATAGGTATCATTAATATTCCAAGAATTACTACACAACTTTTTTTTGAATCAACAAAAACAATTCTTGATAAATATAGTTACAAGAATGAAGAAAATGGAGAAAAAAAAAAAAAAAAAAAAAATACCATTTATTTTATTTCGACTATAAAAAATTTAATATCAAAAAAAAAAAAAATTAGTTATGACCTATGCTCGTTATCACAAGCATATGTATTTTACAAATTATCACAAATTCAAGTTAGTAACTTTTCTAAATTAAAGGCTGTTCTTGAATATAACATATGCATAACATCCTTTTTTGTTAAGAATCAAATAAAGGATTTTTTTCAAGAACAAGGAATCTTTCATTATGAATTGAAAGATAAAACCTTTTTAAATTCCGAAGTAAATCAATGGAAAAACTGGTTACGAAGTCATTCTCAATACAATTTACCTCAGATTGCATGGGCTAGATTAGTAAGCCAAAAATGGAAAAAGAAAATAAACCAAGACTCTCTAGTTCTAAATCCAAGTTTAACCAAAGAGGATTCATATGAAAAAAACAAATTTGATAATTACAAAAAACAAAATTTTTTTGAGGCCGACTCGTTAGTAAATCCAAAACATAATTTAAAAAAAGATTCTATATATAATCTTTTTTGCTACAAATCTATTCATTCTACAGAAAAATTTTTTGACATGTCTATAGGCATTGCTCTAGATAATTGTTTAGTCTCTTGTTTTCTAGAAAAATATAATATTTGGGGTATAGGGGAAATTCGGCATAGAAAATATTTGGATTGGAGAATTCTCAACTTTTGGTTTAGAAAAAAAGTAAATATTGAGCCCTGGGTTGATACCATGAGTAAAAAAAAATATATTAAGACTAAAGTTCAGAATTATCAAAGAATTGATAAAATAACTAAGACGGGTCTTGCCAATCAAAAAAGTTTATTTTTTGATTGGATGGGAATGAATGAAGAAATACTAAATCATCGTATAACAAATTTTGAATTTTTTTTCTTTCCAGAATTTTTATTATTTTCTAGTACATATAAAATGAAACCGTGGGTCATACCAATTAAATTACTTCTTTTCAATTTTAATGAAAAAAAAAATGTTACTAAAAAGATCACTCTAAAGAAAAAAGGTTTTATACCATCAAACGAAAAAAAATCCCTTCGATTTTATAATCTAAATAAAGAAGAAAAAGAATCGGCAGGTCAAGGAGAGCTTGAACCAGATAAAGAAAAAAAAATAAATCTTGAATCAGCTCTATCAAACCAAGAAAAAAATATTGAAGAAAATTATGCAGAATCGAAGATAAAAAAACGTAAAAATAAAAAACAATACAAAAACAATACCGAAGCGGAACTTTATTTATTTCTCACAAGGTATTCGCGTTATCAATTACGATGGAATTGTTTTTTTAATCAAAAAATTCTCAATAATGTAAAAGTATACTGTCTCTTGGTTAGACTAAAAAATCCAAACGAGATAGCGATATCTTCTATTGAAAGAGGAGAGATGAGCCTAGATATTCTAATGATTGAGAAGAATTTAACTTTTGCAAAATTAATGAAAAAAGGAATATTGATTATTGAACCTGTCCGTTTGTCTGTAAAAAATGATGGACAACTTATTATATATAGAACCATAGGTATTTCAGTGGTTCAGAAAAATAAACACAAAATAAGTAAAAGATACAAAAAAAAAAGCTATATTGATAAAAAAAATAATTATGATTTCTTTGTCCCTGAAAAAATTCTATCCCCTAAACGACGTAGAGAATTTCGAATTCTAATTTGTTTCAACTTAAAAAAAAAAAATGCGAGGGATAGAAATTCAAGATTTGATAAGAATATTAAAAACTTGACCACAGTTTTGCATAAAAAGAAAGATCTTGATAAGGATAAAAATAACCTAATTAAATTAAAATCCTTTCTTTGGCCCAATTTTAGATTAGAAGATTTAGCTTGTATGAATCGCTATTGGTTTAATACTACTAACGGAAATCATTTCAGTATGATAAGAATACATATGTATACGCGATTTCAAATTCATTAATGATAGATCCTTTTTTTTTACTATATATAATATATAAGTTACGGTATATGAAAACAATTGTATGCACAAATATGAGGGATTGTTTTAAATTCAATCTTTATACATGAGATTCATTTAATCAATGACATAGATACCAATCAGAGCAGATCCATAAATAAATTAACAGAATCCTCCTTTTTTAGATCTAAATTTAGACTTTTTTTTGATAAAATTAAGAATTAAGAAGTTGATAATTAAATTCAGATCCTTGTACAAAAAAACTACCATTATTATTACTGATCAGTAAAATTCATATCTTTCAATTCATATTAAAAAGGGAAGGATTTCTTTTTATGATAAAAAATGCATTCATTTCATTTCAAGAAAAAAAAGAAGAAAGCAGGGGATCTGTTGAATTTCAAGTATTCAGTTTCACTAATAAGATACGAAGACTTACTTCACATTTGGAATTGCACAGAAAAGATTATTTATCTCAGAGGGGTCTACGAAAAATTCTGGGAAAACGTCAACGACTGCTGGCTTATTTGTCAAAAAAAAATAGAGTACGTTATAAAGAATTAATAAATCAGTTGAATATTCGGGAATTAAAAACTCGTTAAATTCCAAAATTGTGAATTAGTTAATTTTTTAGATCTTGAATTTTTTGATAAACTTCTTTTTCAGCAATCTAATTCATGCCAGAACGAATCAAGGAAAAACTTATGAAGAGACCAGTTACAGGAAAAGATCTTATGATAGTCAATATGGGACCTCACCACCCATCCATGCATGGTGTTCTTCGCTTAATTGTTACTCTAGATGGTGAGGATGTTGTTGACTGTGAACCCATATTGGGTTATTTACACAGAGGAATGGAAAAAATTGCAGAAAACCGAGCAATTATACAATATTTACCTTATGTAACGCGATGGGATTATTTAGCTACTATGTTTACAGAAGCAATAACAGTAAATGGACCAGAACAATTGGGAAATATTCAAGTTCCTAAAAGGGCCAGCTATATAAGAGTAATTATGCTGGAATTGAGTCGTATAGCTTCTCATCTGTTATGGCTCGGCCCTTTTATGGCAGATATTGGTGCACAGACTCCCTTTTTCTATATTTTCAGAGAACGAGAATTTGTATATGATCTATTCGAAGCTGCCACCGGTATGAGAATGATGCATAATTTTTTTCGTATTGGAGGAATAGCGGCTGATTTACCTTATGGTTGGATAGATAAATGCTTGGATTTTTGTGATTATTTTTTAACAGAGGTTGTTGAATATCAAAAACTTATTACACGAAATCCTATTTTTTTAGAACGGGTTGAAGGAGTTGGGATTATTGGTGGGGAAGAAGCAATAAATTGGGGTTTATCCGGACCAATGCTACGCGCATCCGGAATACCATGGGATCTTCGTAAAGTTGATCGTTATGAGTCTTACGATGAATTTGAATGGGAAATTCAGTGGCAAAAACAAGGAGATTCATTAGCTCGTTATTTAGTACGACTTAGCGAAATGACAGAATCCATCAAAATTATTCAACAGGCTCTGGAAGGACTTCCAGGGGGTCCCTATGAGAATTTAGAAAGCAGAGGCTTTGATAGAAAAAGGAATCCCGAATGGAATGATTTTGAATATCGATTCATTAGTAAAAAACCTTCTCCTACTTTTGAATTATCAAAACAAGAACTTTATGTAAGAGTTGAAGCTCCAAAAGGGGAATTAGGAATTTTTCTCATAGGAGATCAAAGTGGTTTTCCTTGGAGATGGAAAATCCGACCACCGGGTTTTATTAATTTGCAAATTCTTCCTGAACTAGTTAAAAGAATGAAATTGGCTGATATTATGACGATACTCGGTAGCATAGATATAATTATGGGAGAAGTTGATCGTTAAAATGATAATTTATGCAACAGAAGTACAAACTATAAATTCTTTTGTTAGATTGGAATCTTTAAAAGAGGTCTATGGACTCATATGGATATTTGTCCCTATATTTTCTCTTGTATTGGGAATCATAACAGGTGTACTAGTAATTGTGTGGTTAGAAAGAGAAATATCTGCAGGGATACAACAACGTATTGGACCTGAATACGCCGGCCCGTTGGGAATTCTTCAAGCTCTAGCCGACGGGACAAAACTCCTTTTCAAAGAAGATCTTCGTCCATCTAGAGGAAATACTCCTTTATTTAGTATTGGACCATCTATAGCAGTTATCTCAATTTTACTAAGTTATTCAGTAATTCCCTTTAGCAATCACCTAGTTTTAGCGGATCTCAATATCGGTATTTTTTTATGGATTGCCATCTCAAGTATTGCTCCGATTGGACTTCTTATGTCAGGATATGGATCAAATAATAAATATTCTTTTTTAGGTGGTCTGCGAGCTGCTGCCCAATCGATTAGTTATGAAATACCATTAACTCTATGTGTTTTATCAATATCTCTACGTGCGATTCGTTGAAACATAAACGTTTATTTTTACTATTCCGTTTCTTCTAGACGAATTAAGTTAAAAAACGGAATATATATATATTTATCTTTCGGGTTAATCTTAATAAAAGGAATTTGATAGTTATATATGAGTGAAAAAAACTGCTCAGAAATTAGCAGTAAAAAGAAAAATTGAGTCTCATTTCCTATGTACAAAGGTTAAACGGAAATAAACATTAGCGTAATAATTACTTTACCCCAAGGTTGGTTGATTAGTCATCCTGGCTTGAAGCGGGTTAAAAATATTAACCATATGACGTTTTCACTATCAGTTATATAGATTAACATACATGTATTACAAAGTGAGCGGCAATTAGGTAAAAATGAGTGGATGGTTAGAAACACCAAAATACACAAAGAATTTGTAATAGAGATTAACCAAATTGAAAAGGATATTTATGCATAACATAAGATAACAAAAAAAGAAGGTTATTGGGGGCTTGAAATTAGTAGAAATGATCAGACAGTACTCCCCAAGATTCCGATTCAGAGTATGCTCCTATCCACCGATAAATGTAATGACTATCAGAAACGAAATAATCCTTTATTTTTTAAAGTCCACCAACTTTTTTTTCTAAAAAAGAAAGAAGAATAGGAACGAAACAAGGATATTTTTTTTCATATATTTCGAAAATAAAATAGAATTTCTGTCATGAATAATAAACTAATAGGATGTCTAATTCTTTTTCGTAATTGAAAACCATGATGGGCTGAAATACCTATTTTTATTTTTACAAGGAGTATTTTATTAAAGGATTAAGTTATTACTCAACAAATAGAAATTAAAATTTGTAAAGGATGAGATGAATTCCGAAGCGCTTTTTTTATTCTTATAATTTGAGTAGACAGAATTCCATTGGTATAATTCGGGACCCCAGATATTTTTATATTTAATCTATTTTAGAACACATCATATCCATCTAAATAATACTAATCTGGTCCTTAGATTTATTTATGGCCCCCGAGGAGCCGTATGAGGCGAAGACCTCATGTACGGTTTTGTAATAGCGGTGAGAATAGTAATGTTATCACCGACTAGGATTATCTAACAGTTTAAGTACAGTTGATATAGTTGAGGCACAATCAAAATATGGTTTTTGGGGATGGAATTTGTGGCGTCAACCTATAGGTTTTATCATTTTTCTAATTTCTTCCCTAGCAGAATGCGAGAGGTTACCGTTTGATTTACCAGAAGCGGAAGAAGAATTAATAGCAGGTTATCAAACTGAATATTCAGGTATCAAATTTGGTTTATTTTACGTTGCTTCTTATCTAAATCTATTAATTTCCTCGTTATTTGTAACAGTTCTATACTTAGGCGGTTGGAATATTTCTATTCCATATATATCTATTCTGGAGATTTTTGAAAGGGATCAAATTTTTGGAACAACAATAGGTATTTTTATTACATTAGCTAAAACTTATTTGTTCTTGTTCATTTCTATCGCAACAAGATGGACTTTACCTAGGCTAAGAATGGATCAACTATTAAATCTTGGATGGAAATTTCTTTTACCGATTTCCCTTGGTAATCTATTATTAACAACTTCTTTCCAACTCTTTTCACTCTAAATTGAAAATGAATCCAACATATTCATTACTTGTTTTAAACAAGAGAAAGAAACAAAGATAAAATTATTCATAGATAATTACAATATGCTTCCTATGATAACCGGGTTCATGAATTATGGTCAACAAACCCTACGAGCTGCAAGGTATATTGGTCAAGGTTTCATGATTACCTTATCCCACACAAATCGTTTACCTGTAACTATTCAATATCCCTATGAAAAATTAATAACATCGGAACGTTTCCGCGGTCGAATCCATTTCGAATTTGATAAATGCATTGCTTGTGAAGTATGTGTTCGAGTATGTCCTATAGATCTGCCTGTTGTTGATTGGAAATTGGAAACTAATATTCGAAAAAAACGATTGCTTAATTACAGTATTGATTTTGGAATTTGTATATTTTGTGGTAATTGTGTTGAGTATTGTCCAACAAATTGTTTGTCAATGACTGAAGAATATGAATTTTCAACTTATGATCGTCACGAATTGAATTATAATCAAATAGCTTTGGGTCGTTTACCAATGTCAGTAATTGACGATTACACTATTCGAACAATTTTGAATTCACCTCAAACAAAAAATGGGTAAACCCATTAATTTTATTAAAAAAAGAATTCAAAATTGTTGAATTATATAAAGAATTTAATTAAAAACTTGTATTTATATAATAATATTAAGTATTAAGGCTCATTCTTTTAATATAATATATTCGTAATTACTTTCTTGAAATAGATAGGTTGAAAATACACTTTAGAATAAAAAAAGCGAAACTGTCTAATAATTGTATCTACATCAATTCATATCCATTAGATTCTAATTTCACTCTATTAGAAACATATTATAAACATATTAAAAAAAATTCCCCGGTTAAATTAATAAGGTCATGAAAAGGATTTCGATTTTTTTCTTATTTTAATAATATAATGGATTTGCCTGGACCAATACATGATTTTCTTTTAGTTTTTCTGGGATCCGGTCTTCTAGTAGGAGGTCTGGGAGTGGTATTACTTCCCAACCCAATATTTTCAGCCTTTTCCTTAGGATTTGTTCTTGTTTGTATATCTTTATTGTATATTCTATCAAATTCCCATTTTGTAGCTGCTGCACAACTCCTTATTTACGTGGGGGCCATAAATGTTTTAATCATATTTGCTGTGATGTTCATGAATGATTCAGAATATTCCACAGATTTCAATCTGTGGACCATTGGGGATGGGATTACTTCATTGGTTTGTACAACTATTCTTTTTTCATTAATTTCTACTATTCTCGATACGTCATGGTACGGGGTTATTTGGACTACAAGATTAAACCAAATTCTAGAGCAAGATTTAATAAGTAATAGTCAACAAATAGGAATTCATTTATCAACAGATTTTTTTATTCCTTTTGAACTCATTTCAATAATTCTTTTAGTTGCTTTGATAGGTGCAATTTCTGTGGCTCGTCAATAAAAAACGTTAGTAAAGACCAAAGAAAACTTTGTGTATGTTATGATATTTTTTTCCATTCATTCAATTAAATTTGATTGAATACTATTTCAGATTTTAAATATCAATTTTGATATTTGATATATATTTGATATATATTTGAAATTTTTTTTCCCTAATATAATTTTTATTCGTACTTTTTTGTTATATTCTAGTTGATTGAATCTGGTGAATTATTTTTATTATTCATATTAAAATGAATCAAAATTGATAAGGAGTTGCTGAATGATACTCGAACATGTACTTGTTTTGAGTGCCTATTTATTTTTGATTGGTCTTTATGGATTGATCACGAGTCGAAATATGGTTAGGGCTCTTATGTGTCTTGAACTTATACTCAATGCAGTTAATATGAATTTCGTAACATTTTCTGATTTTTTTGATAATTCCCAACTAAAAGGGGATATTTTCTGCATTTTTGTTATAGCAATTGCAGCCGCTGAAGCAGCTATTGGATTAGCTATAGTCTCGTCAATTTATCGTAACAGAAAATCAACTCGCATCAACCAATCGACCTTATTAAATAAGTAGCATAAATAATTATAGGTTGAAATTTGCATATATATATAATAGGTTATGACTTACTAGATTATATTTGTGAAAATCTAATAAATCAAAGTATTTTAGCCCCATTTTTTTATCAATTGAGCCAGAATTCATTACAAAAATTCTATTAAAGGAAATCATTGCTTCATCTAGTATTTTAATGTATCATTTAGTTAGAAGTTTACTAGATTGAAAATTTATGACATTCAAAAAACTATAGATCCTATGTCACATTCAGTAAAAATTTATGATACCTGTATAGGATGTACTCAATGTGTCCGAGCATGCCCTACAGACGTATTAGAAATGATACCTTGGGATGGATGTAAAGCTAAGCAAATAGCTTCCGCTCCAAGAACCGAGGACTGTGTTGGTTGTAAGAGATGTGAATCTGCCTGTCCAACGGATTTTTTGAGCGTTCGAGTTTATTTATGGCATGAAACAACTCGAAGCATGGGTCTAGCTTATTGATACGTTACCGAAAACCTCATTTGAATAAATTTGGAATACATTTTATTTTTTTTATTGACAAGTACTCGTACTCAAAAAAGTTAAATTATATTTTTTTTTATATTTTTTTTTGAGTACGCGTTCTTTGGACCTGGTGTATCTTGTCTTTACCACGAATGATTTTCCTTGGTTAACAATAATTGTTGTTTTTCCAATATCTGCCGGTTCGTTAATGTTATTTCTCCCGCATAGGGGAAATAAAGTCAATAAATGGTATACTATATGCATTTGTATCTTAGATCTTCTTCTAACGACCTACGCTTTTTGTTATAATTTTAAAATGGACGATCCATTAATTCAACTGTCCGAAGATTATAAATGGATCAATTTTTTTGATTTTTACTGGAGACTGGGAATAGATGGACTTTCTATAGGAACAATTTTACTGACGGGATTTGTTACTACTTTAGCTACTTTAGCGGCTTTTCCAGTTACTCGGGATTCCCGATTATTCCATTTCCTGATGTTAGCAATGTACAGCGGTCAAATAGGATCATTTTCTTCTCGGGATCTTTTACTTTTTTTCATCATGTGGGAATTAGAATTAATTCCCGTTTATCTACTTTTATCCATGTGGGGTGGAAAGAAACGTCTGTATTCAGCTACAAAATTTATTTTATACACTGCAGGAAGTTCTATTTTTTTATTAATAGGAGTTTTAGGTATAAGTTTATATGGTTCGAACGAACCAACATTAAATTTAGAACTATTAGCTAATCAATCCTATCCTGTCACACTCGAAATACTATTTTATATTGGATTTCTTATTGCTTTTGCCGTCAAATCACCGATTATACCTTTACATACTTGGTTACCTGACACCCACGGCGAGGCACATTACAGTACCTGTATGCTTCTCGCTGGAATCTTATTAAAAATGGGAGCATATGGGTTGGTTCGAATCAATATGGAATTATTACCTCACGCCCATTCTATTTTTTCTCCTTGGTTGATGGTAGTCGGTACAATCCAAATAATTTATGCAGCTTCAACATCTCCTGGTCAACGTAATTTAAAAAAGAGAATAGCCTATTCTTCTGTATCTCATATGGGTTTTATAATTATAGGTATTGGTTCTATAACGGATCCTGGACTTAATGGAGCTATTTTACAAATAATCTCTCATGGATTTATTGGCGCTGCACTTTTTTTCTTGGCAGGAACGAGTTATGATAGAATTCGGCTTGTTTATCTTGATGAAATGGGTGGAATGGCTATCTCCATTCCAAAGATATTTACAATGTTCACTATCTTATCGATGGCTTCCCTTGCATTACCGGGCATGAGTGGTTTTGTTGCAGAATTAATAGTTTTTTTTGGAATAATTACCAGCCAAAAATATTTCTTAATTACAAAAATTTTAATTATTTTTGTAATGGCAATTGGAATGATATTAACTCCTATATATTTATTATCCATGTCACGCCAAATGTTCTATGGATACAAGTTAATTAATGTCAAAAACTTTTCTTTTTTTGATTCTGGACCCCGAGAATTATTTCTTTCAATCTCTATTCTTCTACCCATAATTGGTATTGGGATTTATCCTGATTTTGTGCTCTCATTAGCAAGTGACAAGGTCGAATCCATTTTATCTAATTATTTTTATGGATAGTTTTCAGGAAATAAAAAAAAGCATTAAATTGAATTGTAATCAGAAGTCTTTGGTCTTTGTATTGTGAGAACCTTTTGAATCATTGTACTACTTGATTCAAAAGGTTCTTGATGATTTACTACTAAAACGAAATTAGATTTCTTAACTTATATGATATGAAGTTATATATAGATGCTATTTGGATTCCTTTATTTTTTGGTTAATGTTTTATTTAATTCGATGTAAATGAACCATAACTATGTAAACCTATTCCTAAAAGATTGACGCCAAAATAGCATATCCAAATTAAAAGAAAGCCTATCGAAGCCACAATTGCAGAATTTATACCCCTAACATTCCTATTTGTTTTAATATGTAAATAACTTGCGAATATGGTCCAAGTAATAAATGCCCAAGTTTCTTTTGGATCCCAATTCCAATATGAACCCCATGTCTCATTAGCCCATACAGCTCCTGAAAGAATGCCGACGGTTAAAAAGATAAATCCAAGACTAATAATACGAAAACTCCAAGAATCTAATTGTTCAATCAATTGATACCTATAATAATTTCTAGAAAAACTAAAATTAATGTTTTGTTGTAGTAAAATAGAATTTCTTTCGTTTATGTAGTAAAGCACATCAAAAGAAAATAATTCATTTAATAAAAATTTTTTTTTAATATTCTTTTTCCAAAAAGTAGGTCCGACTTTGCGAAATGTAATGACTAGAAGAGCTATTGATAATAATGATCCGCATAACAGAGCACCATAGCCTAATATCATCATACTTACGTGCATCATTAACCACTGGGACTGGAGAGCTGGTACTAATATTGCAGACTGAGGCATTTTGTTTAAAAGACCTGAAGTAGCAAAACCCTGAATAAAAATAGCACTTGGCGCAGTTATTGCGTTTAATTGATTTTTTTGTTTTTTATTAAAATAGGAAACCATATGAATAATTGAAAAAGCCCATGAAAGAAAAATTAATGATTCATATAAATTACTTAATGGAAAATGTCCTGAATAAATCCAACGAGTGAATAATAATCCTGTTATACCAAAAAACGTAATTACGATTCCTTTATCTGATGAATCAAAAAATCCTATGATTTCATCTAAATTAACTAATAAAGTTAAAAAATAAATTGTCAGTACAATTGAAACGACCGAAAAAGATATATGAGTTAATATATGCTCTAAAATTGAAAAAATCATAAAAAATTTGTTAAAAATTAAAAAATTAATACTAGGTTTTACCCGATTTTAGAAAAAAAAAAGAAGTCGGGTATTAATTTGATTATAAAACTTATAATATCTCTTTTATAAGATCTTATGCCGCTACTCGGACTCGAACCGAGATGCTCTAGCACTGCTTCCTAAGAGCAGCGTGTCTACCAATTTCACCATAGCGGCAACTTGTTCAAAACAATACTAACAAATTTTTATTCAATCGTCGAGATTAAAATTTAAATAAAGAAGCCAATTCAATGGAATTTACAATTGATTTCATGAATAAAAATTTGTTTAAATAGGTATTTGGGGTTTTAATTCAATTAAGATCTTTTTTTTATCTGAGTTTTTTTTATTATTTTAATTCACTTTTTGTACTTTAGATTTTTTTTATAGAATACAATGAAAAATGTAACTAAATTAAAGTAGTTGGGACTTCAACCCAAAGACAAAACTCTAAATTGAATTTATCAGTTCCATTAATAAAAAAATGCTTTTTATAAAAATTAAAACTTCTACAAAATCCTTAGAAATTTTAAATAAAATCAGATTTGCCTAATTGTTCAAGAGAAATAAAAAAAAAAAATTATCAAAATATCTATTTTGATGCATCTTTTTATATTGTCCAAACAGTACAAACATAAGATTTTTTTATCACTTTTTAAGTGATATCATATATTAATAATTAAGAGAAATAATAATTCTTAAAGGTATAAAGTTAAAAAATTTTAACTTAAATAAATTTCAAGAACCTATTGATTTCGCTTAAAGATCTTGTATTTCCTCTTAACGAGGAAATACAAGATCTTTATTTATTATTGCATTAAGTTAGTGATGGGCAAAATAAGAATCCCTTTTTTGAAAAAAAAAAGAAAAGTGAACCTTTCTTTTTTATCTATATATTATCTTTTTTTTCCTCTTTTGGTTCCTATTTATTTTTTTTATATGTATTCTAAAAAATTTGTTTTTAAGTTAGGCTAATTCTAATTATTCTAGTGTTTTTTATTTATTTTGTTGTACAAAAAAACTTTTTGAATTACCTGTAGAAAGTGATTTCCCTAACGAAAAAGCTTTCAACGATGTCCAATATCCCTTCCTTTTCCAAAATTTTTTACGAATACGCTTTTTCGAGATAGAAGTACGTTTTTTTGGAACTGCCATTCAAAAATGAAAAAAAGTTTTTCAGTGGTATAATTGGATGTCAAAGACATTTATTATTCTTTCGTACTCCACATCGAGTGGTTTTTTTATTTCAAATTTTATTATATATTATTTTCAAAACAAAAAAGACATTCAAAAGTTTAAAACCCAACTGTTTTTTATTTTTTTTTATAAATTTGGTTATTAAAAATTTTTTTTATTTAACGTTTGAAATCCGTACGAGAGTGCTCATTTGATTAATCTATACTGATAGATTATATTATCAAAAAAAATTATGAAATTTCTTCACTTCATATGTAAAAAAAATATCGATTATAATAATATTTCTTGCAAAAAAAAAAAAAAGCTCACTTAGTGTACTGGAAGACAATCACTAAATTCCATAATGAAAATTCCTTCCTTAAAAATTGTAAATAATCAAACTCAAATAACTTTTTTTTAGGTAAAGTTTTTTTATTATATAATTAATATTAAGTATTTTTTTGTCGTGTAAATCTTTGTTCTATTCTTAATATATGTATATAAATTATTGTAATACGGAATTATAATTCACTTTTTCTGTATCTGCATAAAATCACAATTTTATTTAATAGTAATAAAAAAAAAAGACAAATAATTTTTTTGACAGTAACTTAGTAATATTATTGAATCACTTCTAATTTTTTGATTTGAATATATTTCTTTTCAAAGATTTATGAAGGATTATACTAATTCGAAAAAATTTCTATTTAGGTTTTAAATTACGTGCTTTTTTATTGTACCTTTTGAAAAATGTATATATACAAACCAGTGAATAAGAAATAATAAACTTAAGAATAAAATAAAAAGGGTTTTTTATTTTATGGAACATACATATCAATATTCATGGATCATCCCTTTCATTCCACTTCCAGTACCTATTTTACTAGGAGTTGGACTTCTACTTTTTCCAACAGCAACAAAAAACCTTCGACGTATGTGGACTTTTATGAGTATTTTTTTGTTAAGTATAGTTATGATCTTTTCACTCTATCTATCTATTCAACAAATTTTTCTAAGTTGCATTCATCAAAATGTATGGTCTTGGACCATAAATAATGAATTTTCTTTTGAGTTCGGTTACTTTATTGATCCACTTACTTCTATTATGTCAATATTAATTACAACTGTTGGAATTTTGGTTCTGATTTATAGTGACAATTACATGTCTCATGATCAAGGATATCTGAGGTTTTTTGCTTATATGGGTTTTTTTAATACTTCAATGTTAGGATTAGTTACTAGTTCTAATTTGATCCAAGTTTATTTTTTTTGGGAATTAGTTGGAATGTGTTCGTATTTATTAATAGGTTTTTGGTTCACACGACCTATTGCAGCGAATGCTTGTCAAAAAGCTTTTGTAACTAATCGTGTAGGGGATTTTGGTTTATTATTAGGAATTTTAGGTCTTTATTGGATAACTGGGAGTTTCGAATTTCAGGATTTGTTCGAAATATTCAATAATTTAATTTTAAATAATAGAGTAAATCTCTTATTCCTTACTTTGTGTGCATTTCTATTATTTGTGGGTCCTATTGCTAAATCCGCACAATTTCCTCTTCATGTATGGTTACCTGATGCCATGGAGGGCCCGACTCCTATTTCGGCTCTTATACATGCTGCTACTATGGTAGCGGCGGGAATTTTTCTTGTAGCTCGTCTTCTTCCTCTTTTTATAGTTATCCCTTCTATAATGTATATAATATCTTTGATAGGTATAATAACAGTACTCTTAGGAGCCACTTTAGCTCTTGCTCAAAAAGACATTAAGAGAGGTTTAGCCTATTCTACAATGTCTCAACTGGGTTATATGATGTTAGCTCTAGGTATGGGGTCTTATCGATCCGCTTTATTTCATTTGATTACTCATGCTTATTCGAAAGCTTTGTTGTTTTTAGGATCTGGATCCATTATTCATTCAATGGAAGCTATAGTTGGATATTCTCCCGATAAAAGTCAGAATATGATTCTTATGGGTGGTTTGACAAAACATGTGCCGATTACAAAAACTGCCTTTTTAGTAGGAACACTTTCTCTTTGTGGTATTCCCCCCCTTGCTTGTTTTTGGTCTAAAGATGAAATTCTTAATGATAGTTTGTTGTTTTCGCCAATTTTTGCAATAATAGCTTGTTCAACAGCGGGATTAACCGCATTTTATATGTTTCGGATTTATTTACTTACTTTTGAAGGACATTTAAATACTTATTTTCTAAATTACAGTGGAAAAAAAAGTAGCTCCTTCTATTCAATCTCTTTATGGGGTAAAGAAGAAGAAAACAAACTTAATAGAAATTTTGGGTTAGTACCATTATTAACAATGAATAATACAAAAAGAGCTTCTTTTTTTTGCAAGAAAACATATAAAATTGGTAATAATGTAAGAAATCAAACTTTTATTACTGTTGAAAATTTTGGACTTAATACAAGAACTTTCTATTATCCCCATGAATCAGACAATACTATTCTATTTCCTATGCTTGTATTGCTTTTATTTACTTTATTTATTGGAGCCATAGGAATTCCTTTCAATCAACAAGGAATAGACTTTGATATATTATCAAAATTATTCACGCCGTTGATAAACCTTTTGCATAAAAATTCACAAAATTTTGTAGATTGGTATGAATTTTTTAGAAATGCAACTTTTTCAGTCAGTATAGCTTTGTTTGGAATATTTATAGCATACTGTTTATATAAGCCTTTTTATTCATCTTTATTAAATTTAACCTTACTTAATTCATTTCAAAAATGGAGTTATAAAAGAATTAGGTGGGAAAAACTAATAAATTTTGTATATAATTGGTCATATAATCGTGGTTACATAGATGCTTTTTTTAAAACATCTTTAACTGAAAGTATAAGAAGATTAGCAAAACAAACGAATTTTTTTGATAAACGAATCATTGATGGAATTACAAATGGAGTAGGTATTACAAGTTTCTTTGTAGGAGAAGTAACAAAATATATAGGTGGAAGTCGCATCTCTTCTTATCTGTTCTTGTATTTGTCCTATATATTGATTTTTTTAATGATCCTCTTTTTTTTTTATTTTGAAAAATTCTAAATTCGAATTTTCTTTATTTCCATCTCGATTTTCAGAAACTGTTTTATAGTTATAG